AAAGATAATAACGAATAGAAAGGAATTAATGACTTGGACTGGGTATTAACGGTCAATCTCCGGTAGAAGGTTCCGTCGGAACAATTATTTATTTCAGGTACCTCTTAAATAAAAAAAAAAAGAGAGAAAATGTGGGGAGAAATGACAAGAAGATATTGGAACATGAATTTTGAAGAGATGATGAAAGCAGGAGTTCATTTTGGCCATGGTACTAGGAAATGGAATCCTAGAATGGCACCTTACATCTCTTCAAAGCGTAAAGGTATTCATATTACAAATCTTACTCGAACTGCTCGTTTTTTGTCAGAAGCCTGTGATTTAGTTTTTGATGCAGCAAGTATAGGAAAACACTTCTTAATAGTTGGTACCAAAAATAAAGCAGCCAATTCAGTAGCATCAGCTGCAATAAGGGCTCGGTGTCATTATGTTAATAAAAAATGGCTCGGTGGTATGTTAACGAATTGGTCCACTACAGAAATGAGACTTCATAGGTTCAGGAACTTGAGATCGGAACAAAATACGGGGAAACTCAACTGTCTCCCGAAAAGAGATGTAGCAATGTTGAAGAGGCAATTATCTCACTTGCAAACCTATCTGGGCGGGATCAAATATATGACGGGGTTACCCGATATTGTAATCATCGTTGATCAGCAAGAAGAATATACGGCTCTTCGAGAATGTCTCACTTTGGGGATTCCAACAATTTGTTTAATCGATACAAATTGTGACCCGGATCTCGCAAATATTCCGATTCCAGCGAACGATGACGCTATAGCTTCAATCCGATTGATTCTTAACAAATTAGTATCCGCAATTTGTGAGGGCGGTTCTAGCTATATAAGAAATTGTTGATTAATAATAGGATAAGTCAATGACTTTGGAAACTCCATAAATTGATTGAATCGGTTACTATCCCTGAGTCTCAAAAAAGAGATCAAAATCACTGGGGATATTATGTGATCACTTGGGATCCGAAATATACGATTGATTCAAAGTAGACGAGTTGAGAAAGAGATACGAGATGGCTGAATCAAAATAATTCCTTTTTAAGTTCTATTTATGTCAGAGGGCAATATGAATGTTTTACCCTGTTCCATCAACTCACTAAAAGTGTTATACGATATATCCGATGTGGAAGTAGGCCAACATTTTTATTGGCAAATAGGGGGTTTCCAAGTCCATGCCCAAGTACTTATCACTTCTTGGGTTGTAATTGCTATCTTATTAGGTTCAGCCACTATAGCTGTTCGGAATCCACAAACCATTCCAACCGACGGTCAGAATTTCTTCGAATATGTCCTGGAATTCATTCGAGACTTGAGCAAAACTCAGATTGGAGAAGAATATGGTCCTTGGGTTCCCTTTATTGGAACTATGTTCCTATTTATTTTTGTTTCTAACTGGTCAGGTGCCCTTTTACCCCGGAAAATCATACAGTTACCGCATGGAGAGTTAGCTGCACCCACGAATGATATAAATACTACTGTTGCTTTAGCTTTACCTACGTCAGTGGCATATTTCTATGCGGGTCTTACCAAAAAAGGATTGGGTTATTTCGGTAAATACATTCAACCAACTCCAATACTTTTACCAATTAACATCCTAGAAGATTTCACAAAACCCTTATCACTTAGTTTTCGACTTTTCGGGAATATATTAGCGGATGAATTAGTAGTTGTTGTTCTTGTTTCTTTAGTACCTTCGGTGGTTCCTATACCTGTCATGTTCCTTGGATTATTCACAAGCGGGATTCAGGCTCTTATTTTTGCAACTTTAGCCGCAGCTTATATAGGTGAATCCATGGAGGGTCATCATTGACTAGCTTCCGAAATGGTCTTAAAAAAAAGCTTATCCCAACTCATACCGGTATATACGATCTAGAATAGGAGCAAAAAAAAAATGTATGATATTAGAGAATTAAAAAAAAGTAAGGGGGGTTGAGCTGGGTATATGTAAGGGCTCTAAGCCAATCCCTGTATATGTTTCGAAGAATGATTCTAGAATCCGGTTCAATAGAAGATACGGATGGTTTACGTTATTAAAGAAACAATGTATATGTGATATTAGATATTCACTAGTTATATATGGGCTATCCATATATATTATTTCCCATCCCACTGAATTTAGACGGATTCCAATGCAAGCCCTTCCGTTTTATCTGTGACTGTGGATTGAATGAATAAACAAATGAAGTCAAGCATGCATATAGAAGAGAAAGAGCGAAGAATTGAAAGAATGGAATGGTTCGGAACAAAGAAATGGAAGAATTGGAACCATATAGATTTACAAAGACTCCACGGATAGGAACTAAAAACGAGATATCGAAGTAGCTCTGATGATTCAGTAATATTATTATTTCAATTCAGAGTTCTTAGTTCTTTTTTTTTCGGATAGATCTTAAGTGATGGAATAATGAAGTAATAATTCATCGGTTGATTGTATCATTAACCATTTCTTTTTTTTGGTGCGAGGAACTTAATATGAATCCATTGATTTCTGC